CTCTATATCCGAGAGAAAGCAATAGGAAAAAAATCAAACATTTCCTTATTATAGAGTTGTAAACAAAAGGAAAGAGATCTAAAAGAAAAAAGATTTTTTTTTCTAAGATTCCCCTTTTCGTCCACTTAATATCGTATTTTTATTCAAGGAATATTTACTTTGATATTATATTGGTCCGCCAATCTTCTTAATTCATCAATTCATAATTTCAATAAGATATATGTTTACGGTGTGTGAGTAAATAAAAAACCGGAGAACCAATTCAACTTTACAGTTGATTTTATTCAACAATTGACCAAAAAAAAATATTATATTAATAAATTAAATAATAAATTGCATGAACTTAGATCAATCAAATAATGACATTTATATCCAACAATAGGACTTAATTAATTTCAATTTAATTTGCCCGTTTAGATTAGATTGTATTCGGTTGGAATGATGATAACGAAAACGGAAGGAAGAAAAAAATTTACAAAACAAAAAATGGGATTCCTAAAAAAATAGATTGATTCTCGAATCTGATTGAATTTAATGGTTTACGTTATGGAAGAAAGATATGTATATGTGATATTAGATATTGACTAGTTATATATGAATTAAAGATATATTTCATTTCCCCTACTACTGTAGGGGGGGTTTTAACAGAAGTCCTTTCGTCTCGTTTCGACTGTGACTTGCCTGAGTAAACAGATGAAATCAAGAAAAGATGAAAGAATTTTGAAATAACAGTTCGGAAACAAGAAATGGAAAAACGAGAATTCTATGGATTCGCGAAGACTCTGTGGATAGAAACGAAAAAGGATATATCGAAGTAGTTCTGATAATTCAATAATATTATTACTATTACTTAAATTCGAAGTTCTTAGTTACTTCGACTAGATTAATCCGAATAATTAAGTCATAATTCATTGGTTGATTGTATCATTAACCATTTCTTTTTGTTGGTACGAGGAACTTATCATGAATCCACTGATTTCTGCTGCTTCCGTTATTGCTGCTGGATTGGCCGTAGGGCTTGCTTCTATCGGACCCGGAGTTGGTCAAGGGACTGCTGCGGGTCAAGCCGTAGAGGGTATCGCAAGACAGCCCGAGGCAGAGGGAAAGATACGAGGTACTCTATTGCTTAGTCTAGCTTTTATGGAAGCTTTAACAATTTATGGATTGGTTGTAGCATTAGCACTTTTATTTGCGAATCCTTTTGTTTAATCTTAGAAATAGGAAAAATACATATTTTTTCCTATTTTATTGCCGTGGACTTGTCGTTTGCCTTTTTCAAATTAGATCAAGATTTCACTCCTATAATTACTTATTCGTTGAGAAAATAACCTATGAACGGGAAGGGATGATTTGCAGATGCGGAATTAGTATACCAATTCGCTTTCATCCTTCCCGTTCGTAGTACAGGGGAAAGTCTTTTAGGGTGGTGTTCAAACAGGAAAGGGGTAGGTCATACTTTATAACTATAAAACTATAAATAAATAAAAGAAATTATAACTCTAATATTTTTCGACTCGATTTCAAAAAAAAAAAAGAATAAATAAAAAAAGAGGGGCAAAGTGATAGGAAAAGAACTTTGGTCGATTTTTTAGTCTATCTATAAGAGGAGATTATATGAAAAATGTAAACGATTCTTTCGTTTCTTTAGGCCACTGGCCATCTGCTGGGAGTTTCGGATTTAATACCGATATTTTAGCAACAAATCCAATAAATCTAAGTGTAGTGATTGGTGTATTGATCTTTTTTGGAAAGGGAGTGTGTGTGAGTTGTTTATTTCAAGAATAGGCTGGATCCAACCAGCTGTACCCTTTTCCGTTATAACTAGGAAAGAAAGGTGCATGATCTTTCGAATTACTTCTGAAGAAATTAATAAATTATATGTAAGAACCATCACATTTCGTGATTAATGGGCAAATCCACTTTGATTCTCTAGCAACCAATAATGTGGGATTGTTAAGATGGTTAAAGAAAATCGTTTGAAGTCTAGACACAGCACGGTACTCTTTCTACCACTATGTTAATATAGAGATCGTTTTCAAATGAATATTTTATCGATATAGGACACTCATCTTGATAAAATCAATTGAACCGCTTATTCTAAAAATAAGCATTTTCCCCCTTTTATCTAATGCTGAATCGACGACCTATGCCTTAATGTATATGTATAAATAAGAAAAATCTTTTGGATTTGAACTGAAGAAAAAAAAAAGAAACAATTTTGCTGACAATTACATATTTTTTTTTATTTTGTCAGAAGAGTCCTCCAAATATTTTGGTTTTGCATTACATTCGTGTTTTTTTTTTACTTTTTTGGACTATGAATAAAGAAGAGAGGATAGGCTCATTACATTCATAAAATAAGCTATGAGAATTTACCAAGTAATTGAGCGTGAGAGCCAAATGAATCGAAAGATTCATGTTTGGTTTGGGAAGGGATTATGGAAGTTTTCAAATGAACGGAATTATAATCTACTTTCATTAAGTGATTTATTAGATAATC